GTAAAATAAGATAATTATTTAAGTAAGCTTTAATGCGACTACTAAAAACTCATCCTATTCTAGGACTGGCTAATAGCTATCTAGTAGATAGTCCACAACCAGCTAATCTTAGTTATATGTGGAATTTTGGAAGTCTACTAGGAGCTTGTCTAATTATTCAAATTCTAACAGGAGTATTTCTAGCTATGCACTATACACCTAGTGTTGATCTAGCATTTGTTAGTGTTGAACATATTATGCGAGATGTAAATTATGGTTGGCTAATCCGATATCTACATGCAAACACTGCTAGTTTCTTCTTTATTTTCGTATATCTACATATTGCACGAGGTCTTTATTATGGTTCATATAAACGACCACGAATTCTACCATGGTCAATTGGAGTAATTATTCTAGTTCTAATGATGGCTATTGCCTTCCTAGGATATGTACTACCATATGGACAAATGTCACTATGGGGAGCGACAGTAATTACTAACCTTCTAAGTGCTATTCCATGGATTGGTCAAGATTTTGTTGAATTTGTTTGGGGTGGATTTAGTGTAAGTAATGCTACACTAAACCGATTCTTCTCACTACATTATCTACTACCATTTGTACTAGCTGCTCTAGTAGCTATGCATCTACTAACACTACATGAACATGGAAGTAGTAATCCTCTAGGACTAAGTGGTAATACTGATCGACTACCATTCCATCCTTACTTTACATTTAAAGATCTAGTAACTATCTTTGTATTCCTACTTGCACTAAGTGCATTTGTATTTTATATGCCTAATGCACTAGGACATAGTGATAACTATATTCCAGCAAACCCTATGCAAACACCTGCAAGTATTGTACCAGAATGGTACCTACTACCATTCTATGCTATTCTACGAAGTATTCCAAATAAACTTCTAGGAGTAATTGCTATGTTTATGAGTCTACTAATTCTTCTACTAATGCCTATTCTTGATACTAGTCGAATTCGAGGAAGTCAATTCCGACCATTTATGCGACTAGCATTCTGGATTCTAGCTATTGATTTCTTTATTCTAATGTTTATTGGAAGTCAACATGTTGAAAGTCCTTATGTTGAAATTGGACAAATTTGTACAGCACTTTACTTTGGTTGGTTTATTGTTATTGTACCTCTAATCGGTGTAATTGAAAACACACTAATGGATATTAATCTTAATAAATTACTATTTTACATAAACTGATACCTTATATAAAATAAGTACCTAATGAGAAGAATTTTATAGATCCTTAAGATAGTTATTACTAGTAGTAAGTTGCAGTATAAAAGCCGAAGGCCAAAAACAGAATAAAAGCATGTATACGCCTACGCTTTTGGAAACGTACACGTAATTATCTATAAGTGTTATATAATTTAAACCAATTATCATGTCTTTTATGCGGTTATTTCTAAAGTGTATCCAGTTATTCCTACTATATTTATTATAGTACTATCAGTGCTCGCATTCGACTACGTAGTTAATCGGACTTTTCTAAAGAATAGTCCAATTATTAAAAGTATTCTATACCTAATACTAAGTACTGGACTATTTTATATGAGTATTAATTATATTGAGCCTATAACGATTAGTGTAATTTCAAAAATTTTTGCGAGCTAAGTAATTCTATTTTATTCTATTTTAAATTAGTTTATTGTAAATTAACTATAATTATAATAGAATAACTTATTATAAGTCTTTAGTAGGAAATTATTATCTTACTATTTACTTGCAGCCTATAGTCATTTCAGCTTACAAAGAATGATTTAAATTAGGTATCGTATAGAATTATTATAATGAACAATCAACTTCAAGGCGGAAGCCCAGTAGCAAATTATAAACATCAATTTCCTTATCAACCATTTCATCTAGTTACTCCAAGTCCTTGGCCACTTCTAACTAGTTTTGCACTACTTATTCTTACTAGTGCAACAGTTATTTATTTTAATGGATATCAAAGTCCATTTGGAGGTAGTGGTCTATCACTACTATTTCTAGGTCTAATTACAACTGTAGGAGCTATGATTCTTTGGTTCCGAGATGTAATTACAGAAGGAACATTCCTAGGAGATCATACATATGTAGTACAAAAAGGAATTACAATGAGTGTTGGTCTATTTATTCTAAGTGAAGTATTTTTCTTCGTTAGTGTATTTTGGGCTTTCTTTCATAGTAGTCTAAGTCCTACTGTTGAACTAGGAAGTCAATGGCCACCACTAGGTATTCCTACTATTAACCCTTTTGAACTACCTCTACTTAACACTGTACTACTACTTAGTAGTGGTGCTACAGTAACTTATGCACACCATAGTCTAATTCAAGGAAACCGTTATGGTGTTATTCTAGGAACACTAATGACTCTAATTTTTGCAGTACTATTTACTATTTGTCAAGGAATTGAATATTATAATGCAGGATTTACTATTGCTGATGGTACTTATGGAAGTACTTTCTTCTTTAGTACAGGATTCCATGGAATTCACGTACTAGTTGGAACAGCATTTATTGCAGTAGCATTTTTCCGAATGCTTAGTTATCATCTAACTGATCACCACCATCTAGGATTTGAAGCAAGTATTCTATATTGGCACTTTGTCGATGTAGTATGGCTATTCCTTTTCGTAAGTATTTACTGGTGGGGATCATAACTAAATTATTTGTATACAAACGCCTATAAATTTTTCTAAGACGTAGTTAAATAATTTTATTTAAGTATATACCTTATAAATTACAATAAAATTATAATATTATTACAAGGCTTTTCTATTAAAAACGTAGTAAAGAAGTATATTTATATTTATACTTCTAAAAATAAGATAGGCCTATAAATAAGAAATGGCGGGCTTCGCCTATTATAATGTTAACTATTTTGTCCTAGTGGAATCGAACCACTGTATTGTCATTATCGGTAACACATTCTAGCCGTTGAATTAAGGACAATAAAACTAACTTCTATAAATAGAAATTACTATTTTATTTCATTTTATTTACTTATAATAGAACTACTTTATAAAGCAATGCTATCTGGCCGGCCTTCGCCAGGCCTTCGCATAGCCTCTGGCCCTTGTAGTTTATTTTATTGTACAAGCACTTTATCGACAAGGGCCTTTAAAATACAAATACTATTGTTATTTCTAATAATTTACGGAAATATAAGGTATTATAGATTCTAAACAATATAAAAGTATTTGTGGGGCCTTTACATTATTATTATGCCACAGTTTTTGTAGCTTTTTTGTTCATACTTAGTGTAATTGGACCAATCATTGCTAGTAGTAGAATCATACTACATACCATTAGCCAAATCATACTATTACTATAAATTGTTGTAGCAATACTTTGAATTTGAAGAAAATTTTGAAAGTTTGTTTCCGGACTAATACTATTAAATGTCATATAAACATTAGTTTGTGCTACTTCTTGTGCAAAGTTTGTTTGAGAGTTAAAAAGTAGACTATTCCAGGCATTTACAAATCCAAGTAGATTTGGCATGAAATTAAATGAATCCCAAGAAAATGTGTAGACATCATTTCCAGCAGCGGTATTTTTACTTAGAATAGTTAGGAATAGGTATACGAAAGTTAGACCAATACAAATACCTAGTGGTAGATTTTGTGTATATGTTTTACCTACTTCACTAAGTTCTTGTAGTTGAATATTTAGCATCATAATTACAAATAGGAATAGAATAGAAATAGCTCCAACATATACAATCAGATAACTAATTCCAATAAATCCTACACCTAGAAGTACAAGATAACCTGCTACAAACACAAATACACTAATTAGAAATAGTACACTAATTACAGGATTTTTACTTGTAATTACAAGAATTCCACTTAGAATAGCTCCTAGACAAAGAAAATCAACTAGAATATTTTGCATTTAAATTATAAAGAGAAAAAGGTATTTACCTAGGGAAAAATAGAAGTCCTAATTAAGAAAATAATATAAAGTTTACTTTAACATACGTCTTTATATATTATTATAATTTGGATCATCTTATACAATTTTTATAAGTATCGATGACAATATAGAATAAATAACTAAGTTTACAAAGGGGTTATTAGGGATGCCTAGCAGATATATTTAAAAGGACGTTTATACGAAAAACATAAATAATTTTAAATATTATGTTTTCCTAAGGGAAACCTTTTAATTTTACGTTGGTAAGTAAAACATTTCAGTACCAATAGGAAAGGAAATCAACAGAGACTTCAGGAGTAATGGTGAGTGAAACTGAATTAGCCATACCTGCTCAATCTAAAAGATATGGGTGAGGATAAAGTAAATAATAGAATAAGAGTGTTTTGGAATAAACAATGGATTTAATTCTAACTTTAGGATTTTGTCTACCGAAGAAGGTGAAAGTCCTGTCTTTATTTTATTATTTACTTTTATATAATAAGTACAATGAGGACGTCAGCCTTGTTGGAATATGGGGATACCATTCTCCAAGGCTAAGTATAATATATCTAGCGATAGTGAAGAGTAACGTGAGTGAAAGGTGAAAAGAAAGTAGATAACTAGTGAAATAGATTCTGAACTAGTAGCCCTATAAGCAGTTGGAGTTCATTGTATTGAATGACAACGTACCTTTTGCATAATGGGTCAGCAAGTTAATATGTAGAGCTAGGTGAGCAACCTTAGCGAAAGCAACTCTATTATTGAATAAATTCTTGTTCACTATTCTATACTAATTATAGAATAGAAATAGAGGGATAGTTTTATGTATTAGACCCGAAGCTAAGTGATCTTATCATGGTCAGGCAAGAAGTGGCCGAACAGGTGAATGTTGCAAAATTCTCTGATGAACTGTGATAAGGGGTGAAAGGCCAATCTAACTTAGATGATAGCTGGTATTCTGCGAAACCTATTTAAGTAGGACGTTTCTATCGATTTTTATGTGTACAGCACTGATCATCATACTTAAACTTTTTAAAATATGTAAGTTATATATTTTACGTTAAAATGGGGGGTGTGACAACTCTACTATTGATGGTTAACCTCGGAATAAATAAAAATTAGTAGAGGCGTACAGTCTATTCATGATAAGGTGGATAGACAAAAGGGAAACAGCCCAGAACACATGTTAAGGTCCCTAAAAAATATTAAGTGAATATAAGAAAGTTTTTCTAGATATACAACCATAAAGTAGGCTTGGAGGTAGCCATCTTTTAATGATAGTGTAACAACTCAGTGGCAGAACACTCTAGAAAGGCGTCGAAGATTTATCGGGTCTAGATATTTTACCTAAACTGTGTATATATATTTGTATATTTCTAAAAGATTATAAATACAAATTATATTGGTAGCAGAACATTCAGTGAAGGTGAAGATTTAAGTTTCTTAAATTGGATGAAACTGAAGAGAGAATGCTGACATGAGTAACGTAGAAAGGAGTTAAAATACTCCTCGCCGTATACGAAAGGTTTTCAAAGTTAGTTTACCAACTTTGACTTACACGGTTTCTAAGAAATAAGGCGAAAGTCTTTTTTGATGAAAAAATCAATGTATTGTCTTGAAAAAGGCCTAGAAAAACCATTGATTTCCTATCTAAAAGTAAGATATAGGAATAACCGTACCTTAAACCGACACAGGTTCGTAGGTAGAGAATACTAAGGCGTAGAGATAATGCTTGTGAAGGAACTCGGCAAATTGTATCCGTAAGTTTGACGATAAGGATAGCCATGGTATCGTAGTATTTCCAATACTTTAAGAATTCTAATTTTTAGAATGTGGAAAGAAATGAGCCGTGTGTGTCACAAAATCGAGGGCTGCGACTGTTTACCAAAAACACATCAACTTGCAAAGACGTTTAGTACTTGTATAAGTTGTGAACTCTGCCCGATGCCACCAAGTGTAAAGAAAGATGATGGTATACATAATGATACTATTTAGTCATCAACTGATACTGTGGTCAATGGCGGTCTTAACTATAAGGATCTAAAAGTAGCAAAATTCCTTGGCCATTAAATGTGGTCCTGCATGAATGAGGTAACGTGGTCCTGCTGTCTCCACAAGCATCTCAGTGAAATTGAATTAGCCGTGCAGATGCGGTTTACCTTCAGATAGACGGGAAGACCCTATGCAGCTTTACTGTAGTTTGATATTGAAGGTTATAGACGCAGATGTAGTATACAAGGTAGTGCCCTGCACAAAAGTGAAATACCTTGTCTGTTAAGTTCTATAGCAGTCTTAAAAAACTGAAGAACTTTATCATTTTCTTATTTTAGAAAGTAGATAAAGTAGTAGTAGAGTTTTGACAGTATCATACGGTCAGTTTGACTGGGGCGGTCGCCTCTAATAAAGTATCAGAGGTCTTCAAAGGTATATTTAATTTGGTCAGAAGCCAAAGAACTATGTAGAGTTTACTAAAGTGTAATGATAAAATATGCTTTACTGAAAGACAAACAAGTCAATCAGCTACGCAAGTAGGACATAATGATCCGGTGGTTCGAAATGGAACGGCCATCGCTCAAGGGATAAAAGTTACGCTAGGGATAACAGGTTTATCGTTTGCGAGAGTTCATATTGTCCAAACGGTTTGACACCTCGATGTCGACTCATCTCATCCTCCAGGTGTAGTAGCTTGGAAGGGTTCAGCTGTTCGCTGATTAAAGAGGTACGCGAGTTGGGTTCAATACGACGTGAGTCAGTATGGTCCCTATCTTCTGAAGGAAGAGAATCAAAGGAGGATCTTTGACTAGTACGAAAGGACCATCAAGGATGATTCTATGGTGTACCTATTGTTTTAATGAAGCATAGTAGGGTAGCCACAATCATGACAGATAAGAGCTGAAAGCATCTTAAGCACGAAGCACACCTCTGGAGATTCATAGAAATTAGAAAAAGAATATTTCTCTTTGTTACGGCCTCCGGCCTAAATAACAAATAATAATAGGATGCAAATGTAAGTAGAGTAATTTATTTAGTTTAGCATTACTAAAATATTAAAACTTAGTTATATTATATTGTCAAAATTAAAAAATTAAAGTTAAAAGTAATATTTCTAATGATTTCGAGAATCATTATAATAAGAGTCCGAGCTTCGGCAAGTAAATCTATTTTATAAGAAAGTACAGACTGATGACCTAACGGTTGAGGGTGCTCATTTTGGGAATGAGAGAACTTGGTTCGACTCCAAACAGTCTGAAGTAAAATAAGATCTTTGAAAAAAGAAGATAAAGCAATGCAATTTTTGCGCAAGGATTGCATAAGTAAAGATTATATGTAATAATTATTTATTGAAACATTTTCGGTATCATAGCATAGTGGTCATGCAGCATACTGTTAATATGTGGCTTTATTGCCTACGAAAGTTCGATTCTTTCTGATACCTATTTCTAAAATACATAGAATATATAATATTATATATTAATACCTTATATAATAAAAATGAGAAAAGTACTATATAATTCCTTATTATGAAATTTACCTAGTCGTTGTGCAATTTCTACACTTAGAGTAAATTGTCCTAGTTCATTTTTAAAAGTTGTTGCTCCAGTATCTTTAGTAATTTTTGCTTTAAGACTACTAAGTGTACCTTGAACTTTCATATTTGTAGTTTTTCGAGGAATTTGTCGTTGAGTTACCAGACGACCATGTAGACTAAGTTTAATACCTACAATATAATAAGGCAGTAGTACAGCATAATATTTAGGATATTTGAAAATACTTTCAGTAAATTCTAGAAAATTGTTACTACTAGCATTATTACAAAGATATTTACTGAGAATTATTGCATTTAGATAAGGATAATGAATACGATTAATTGAAAGTTTAACTTCTTTGTTATAAAGATTTTCTAGATCCTTAGTAAGCATAACTAGATCTTTACTTTTTAGAAATGTTTTCTTAGTAAAACGATTTTTCTTATTTGCAGACGCTGTACTAACATAATAGAAAAATTGAATTTCAACTTTATTTGTATTTGTACTAAATTGAATTTTACTAATTAGATAATTTTGTAGACCTAGAAAGTAGCCTTCAATTATTTTTTCCGCAATACCATTAAGACTCTCTACTGCACTGCCTAGAGGTGCTATACTTTTATTATTTACTTTTATTTGGTAGACATTTGTTAGAACTGTGTTCATTCTTTCTAGAAAATTAAGGAAAGGCAAAATTATTTCTAGTAAATCGTTTCTAGTAACACTTGTAAACTTATTAATACAGGCCGTAATAACAATAGGTGTTTTGTTGTTTATTAGAAACTAGATTAAACAAATTTATAGAAATAGAAAAGCATTTTCTGCTTTGTATGCAATTTACTAACTACTTAAAAGCAAAACAAATTACATATAAGGCCGAAGGCCGAATGTATAGAATAGACGGACTTCGCCTATTATACTATTAATTATTTCTTTGACTAGAAAAAGCCGGAAGAGGGACTCGAACCCTACAATCTACCAGTATGAATGGTGTGGTTTAACCATTTAGCCTATACCGGCAAAAACTAGTTATTTTTAGGCTGAATTTTGTATATACATATAATTACTTCTTTTTTTACAAATAAAAATAATTATAATGCTAATGAATTAAACTTTGTTTTTCGATATTGACATGTCAATATTGCAAATAAATCTAGCCTACTTTTTTCTATGAAAAGTAAGGCCAATAGACTACTATAAAAGCCTATGTTCTAGGCTTTACATTTTCTGTACGTTTACTATTTACGAGTTTGCTTCGCTAGGCGACTCTTACTAGAATAGTGTGACTAATTTTCCTTAAGGAAATATTCAATGTTTATGTCAAGTCAGACCTTTCTACAATAAGATTATTATTGTTCATTATAAATAACATAGTAGGCATTTGCTTCTACTTGAAAGCAATAAAAAGAATTGTTTACTGCCGATGGGTAAAACTTCGGAGTCGAACCGAAATTAGACAATTCCACAAATTGCTGCTTTACCATTAAGCTAGAAATACCTTACAATACTTATACTGATTTTTGATTTGCTTTAGCAAATTAATATCGGCGTTCGCAAGGCTATTTCTATTGTGCCCTTCTAAATTTATATAGTAGGTATAAATTATTTATATTATTTGTATATTATAAGGTATATATAAATATAAAAGTAATATTTACGATTATGAGTATAGAATTAGGAATCCCATCATAAGAGCAAATAGTCCTGTAGCTTCACTTAGAGCAAATCCTAGAATTGCGTAAGTAAATAGTTGTCCTCGGATTGAAGGGTTTCGACTAACTCCTTGAATTAGGCTAGCGAATACAACTCCTACTCCAATTCCAGCTCCAATCAGTCCTAGTGTAGCTAGTCCTGATCCAATATATTTAGCAGCTTGTAGCATTATTTTGAATTTTACTTGTCAGTATAATATATACACTAACTTCCTGATTTTTATTGAGCATTAATTAATTATTATTGTCAATACACACTTATACTAATTGTTTTAGTAAAGCAAAATTACAAAAATAAAATACATTGCACTAATTACTTATTTCGAGTAAAGACGAGCTAGTTCTTGGCAATTCTCACATAGTGAAGCATAATTTCCTATAAAGCTAAGAAAAATATAAGACGTAACGAGAATCATAAAATAAAATGCAAATTGGTAAAATGCTTTTTTACCTCCATTGTCATTTTCAGAGGTTTTCATAGTTTTTACTTTATTGTGTAGATAATAAAGCAGACCACCGCTAATTACTAGTAGAAATAGAATGGTAATTGAATGAATAGCCAGATCTCCTAGATAAGTTGCAAAAGTAGGTAGATCACTACTAATAGAAGCTTCAACCACACTTTGAGCGGGATAACTCTCCATTATATTAAGAGCTTGAACTGATGCTCCCTGAGGAACACTAGGCAGCTCGACTAGAGTGTAATCTTCAGTATGATTATTGATTATTAGAATACAACTTACGCAGAATAGCAGAATGCTTAGAACTATGGTAATAATATAGAAAAACTCATTGATTTGATATACTTGTGGAAAGGCATGAGAATAATTTGTAAGCATTATCTGATTTTAGTGAATATAACACTTATAAAAATAATAGAAAATATGTTATTGTACTTACTACTTATTTTTATAATATAAGGTATATGTTTGCTAAATAAATATTATTTATTCAATGGCCGCTGTTTCTCCAGTGCTCATTAGTGGTAGTGAATTAAATGCATGGTAAGGTGTAGGACTAAGTAGTGACCATTCTAGTGTACTACTTGTAGTTGAAAGTACATAGAATTGTGGTGTACTTTGGAAGAATTGTGGTACTTGGAATGGGTTTTCATGTACTGCTTCTCCATTTGCTAGAATATCATATAGAATATAACCAAATAGTACTGTAGCAATTACACTAACAATACTTCCAAAACTACTAATTAGGTTCCATCCTGCAAAAGCATCTGGATAATCTGGAATACGTCGAGGCATACCAGCTAGACCTAGGAAGTGTTGTGGGAAGAATGTAAGGTTAACTCCAATGAATAGTGTCCAGAAATGAATTCGTCCTAGACTTTCATTATATGTTTTTCCTAGAATTTTAGGTGTCCAGAAGTAAAATCCTGCAAATAGTGCAAATACTGCTCCCATACTTAGAACATAATGGAAGTGTGCTACTACATAATATGTATCATGTAGTGCAATATCTAGACTTGCATTTGCTAGTACTACTCCTGTTAGACCTCCAATGGTAAATAGACCAATGAATCCTAGTGCAAAAAGCATAGGTGTAGTAATTCGAATACTACCTCCATAAAGTGTAGCTAGCCAACTGAAAATTTTAATTCCTGTAGGAACTGCAATAATCATTGTAGCTGCTGTGAAATAAGCTCGTGTATCTACATCAAGTCCTACTGCATACATATGGTGACTCCATACTAGGAATCCTAGAATTCCAATACTAAACATAGCATAAACCATTCCTAGATATCCAAAAATAGGTTTTCCACTAAATGCACTAACAATATGACTAACAATTCCAAATCCAGGAATAATTAGAATATATACTTCAGGATGACCAAAGAACCCACTTTTTCAAACTTCTAATTAGAGTCTTACTTTTTCATTGAAGAAAGGAAAAGTAAAGACGCATTTCTTTTAGAAGTCCATGTACTATTATTTTCTCTTAAAGAGGTAATAGCCTTGTGTATTATACATAATAATAGAAAAAGCCGACTGTACATTAAGCACCGTTTCAGGTACCTACAAGTGACCCAGTCTGTAGCGACATTTTATACTGCCGACGGTCTTCATAGGAAAATATGTTGACCGTTTTCACTTGTATCGCCAATGAATAACTATTCATCTTTATGCCTGTGGGCATAAACATACCAAAATCTTATTTCCCTATAAAGGTTACATAAAACTCTTAATTTGTTAATGGTATGGACTAGAGTAAAGGTAGATGGAAAGGAACAAAAGCCACTTTCATCTTTACTTTATTAGGTCTTTATAATAATTTTATTTTGTTCACCTGCCTAATAAAATTTCACAACTTAAAATTTGTATTTTACAAATCAGTATATTGAACCATACTCTTTATTCCCGAGGGTAATTATTTATTTTACTATATTCAATTATTACTTATTAATAAGCGCTGCTTTTTCTTTTACAAGAATACGACTATTCGAAGAGAGATGTTTGCCTTCCTTAATGTCCGTATAGACTTCTTTTCACATAGAATAAGATTTTTCTTTTTTCGTTCATAGTTGATAGTTATTGAAGTATGCAATAACTGCATTTATGTTACGAATACCATTTACAGTTAGTTCATATACTCCTTTAACGGAGTGTTCACGCACATTTCCTTTTAGTAGCATAGCAATTTCTTCTAGTACTACTTTATTTTTTAGATGTTGTTGTGCTAGCATAAATCGAAATCGATATGCTGTTGAATTTCCTAGTAGTGAACAAGTGAAACATCCTTCAGCATCTGTGAATCCACATAGCCAATTATTATCAAGACTAACCGAAGGTCGAACCGAAGGTCGGGAATTTACAAAGGAAGGAATGATGTTAACTGTAGTAAATTTACTACTTTCGTTAAACTTAGTTAGGAATAGTTCAAAACTATCATATTTACTAGGGAAAATAATATTACCGTTAAATAGATGAATAATTAGATAAAGATTATTATAATCTTGAACAATGAAACGACTAGTGTTCTTTCCTTGTTTAATTACACGGCCAAAGCCTAGAACTTGTTGAATATATTCTAGAATTTCTACATCTTTAGTAGACTGTGTAATCACAAATATTAGATTTCCACGACTACTAATTACAAAACTACCGTCTCCTTCAGTAAACCCAATTAGCCATTCCAGAAATGAATCTTCGGGAATGTTGTTTTGAGGGTAGAACTGAGAAAAGGTAGATTGAAAATTATAGAAGTTAAAAGAAGAGTCTTTTATTGAAGAAGCAGTTTGTTTTGGAGTAATAAGTGAAATTATTGTTATTGAGAATAGGTGTTGGTATAGTACAGGATCTCCTCCTCCAGCAGGATCATAGAATGAAGTGTTGAAGTTTCGATCTGTTAGTAGCATTGTAATTGCACCGGCTAGAACTGGTAGACTAAGTAGTAGTAGAATAGCAGTTACGAAAATAGCCCATACAAATAGTGGAAGTTTATGTAGTGTCATACCTGGATTACGCATATTTAGAATAGTAGTAATGAAGTTCATAGCACCTAGCATTGAACTAATTCCTGCTAGATGTAGACTAAAAATAGCTAGATCAACTGAACCACCACTATGGCTTTGTAGGCTACTTAGTGGAGGATAAACAGTCCAAGCTGTACCCGCTCCTTGTTCAACGAAAGCACTACTTAGTAGTAGAATTAGTGAAGGAGGTAGTAGCCAGAATGAAATGTTGTTTAGTCGTGGGAATGCCATATCGGGTGCTCCAATCATTACAGGTACAAGGTAGTTTCCAAACCCTCCTACTAGTGCAGGCATAACCATGAAGAAAATCATAATTAGGGCATGTGCTGTAATAATAACATTATAAAGTTGATGATCACCATTTAGATATTGTACACCTGGAGCTGCTAGTTCCATTCGGATTAGCACACTGAATGCTGTACCAATCATACCTGCAAATACTGCAAATACAAGATAAAGTGTACCAATATCTTTAGCATTAGTTGAATAAAGCCAACGTATCATTTTTAAATATAGTTTTCCTGATTTCTTAAATAATCGATAAGTAAAATAAACTAGAATACTATAAATAGTATTCTAAATAAAATAGCCTTCGCAAGTAAATATCTTTGCTATTAGAAGAGTAAAAATAATAAAGAACGAAGAAAATCCTAGTTACTCTTTACTTAATTCAGATGTAAAAGTGCAAAAATTACATTAGTAATCAATATTACTAATTTTAACTTATAATAATATAGGTGGGCTTCGCGCCTAAATAATTATAAAAATAATGTATATTTCTTATAAAAAAGAATAGTATCTTTTCTTAACAAGTAAAGTAGTTAGTTATAAGATAATAAGTATTTACGGACAAAAGGAGAGTCGAACTCCTAAGGAATTGTTGATTTTCCAGACAATTAGCAATCGCCTTAACTTCACCAGTAGCGGTTTGTCCATTATATTAATATTATTGAAAGAAAAGAGGGTTTAACTCAGTTGGTAGAGTAAACGACTTTTAATCGTCTAGTCACAGGTTCGATTCCTGTAACCCTTACTTTATAAATAATTACAATAAATAATAATTTCAATACAATTTGCACAGGGCCTAGTATATTTTGTCTAGGATGAATTGAATCGAACAATTATACCCATGACCAAAACATGGTGTCTTGCCATTAGACGACATCCTACAAGTGCCCCTCGCCCTGCCCCTCGCCAAAGGCGGGGCAGGGCAGGGTAGGGCGAAGCCCGGGCCTTTAGTTATATAATTAATTATCCTTTAGTTAATTTTCCAAAGTATGAGCTCTTCGAGCACTCTTCGAGCGTGAGCATACTACTTTTAAACCTGAAAAATTCCTTATTATACAAATATTTTTTGTGCCGACTACTAGAATTGAACTAGTATCCGGTAATTACAAGTTACCTATTCTACCATTAAACTAAGTCGACAGTGGCCTAAGGAAATTGATCTCTAAAGGAATCGAACCTTTAATAATAGAATGAAGACCTATGGTTTTACCGTTAAACTAAGAGACCTTTGAGCGCCTCCAGGAATTGAACACTGGTCTAACAAATCATGAGCTTGTTGTGCTACCTTTACACCAAAGCGCTTATTCTATTTTGCTTATTTGCAAACAAATAAGTTCCTGTACTAATCTTTAAATAACGAAAGCCTATTTAAAGCTACTTATAAAAGAGAAAATCTTCTGTAGTAAGCTTTCTATTTACTTATAATAATCATTATACAACCTTATTGCGTTGACCGCCGGAAATCATTCTATTATGTACAGTTAGGTTATTACGATGCCTGTCCAAATGGCCGAAGGCCTGGCGGGGCAGGGCTTTGCCCATCAAATTAAGAATATAAATGCAAAATATTTATTATCCTATATTGTTGAGTTTCGAGTAAATAGGCATAAGAGCCGAAGGCCATAAAAAGGAGATGTTTCAGGTATATTGTTCGATTAGGTAATTATATATTATAAGGTATTTATATAGGTAAAATAGAAGTAATCCATTTTATGTATGCTAGGGGCGAAGCCCACTTGCACAAGTTAATTTACTTTCTTCGTTAGCTGAAATATTTTCGTCAACGATAATACTTCGTTTATCAGTAAAGTAAAGTGCACCACTACCAAATTCATAAACAAATCCAATTGTTAGTACAACAAAGAAAATAGTTAGAATCCAGTAACCATACACACCTAGAATTTGCATAGCACTAGCATAAGGATATACTAGTAGAATTTCTAGATCAAAAATTAGAAATAGTAGACCTACTAGATAAAATGCAATACTAAATGGATTTCGTGTTTGTCCATACATTGGACTGAAACCACATTCATAAGGTGTTACTTTTTCTGAATCAGGTCGATGAACCGCTAGTAGAAGATTTAGTAGTAGTAGAATTAGTACTAGTACTGGTGTAAATAGAATAAATAGTGTAATTGTATTCATTAGTTATAAAATAGACTTAGAGCAAGTACTTGACAACTATTTAGTAGGATTTGTGGATCGAGTAGGAATAGAGTAATAATCATTGTTAGAATAGCAATAACTAGACTATGAATACTAGTAACTTCTTTGTTAGATGAAATTTCCATTTCATTTTCTTTAAGTAGACTAGCTTTTACTTTATTATCTTGTACAAAGTACATGAAATGAATAAGTTTTAGATAGTAACTAGCACTAATAACACTTGTAACTACACAAATAAGACTCATAAAGTAATATCCTTGATGAATACTACTATATAGCACACTTTGTTTAGCAAAGAATCCAATTAGTGGTGGAATACCAGCCATACTAAATAGACACATACTTAGACTAAATGCTAGTAGTGGGTTTTCTTTGAATTGTGCTCGTAGATCTGTAAATAGTTCTAGATCACCACCTTTACTAGAGAAACTTCCACTACTGTTAGATTTAACATAACTAAATGCTAGCAGAGTTAGGAAAGTACATGCATTAGTAATACTATATTGCATTAGGTAGAATAGGAATGAATGAACGCTTTCAAAAGTATTCATTCCTAGACAAAGTAGAAGGAATCCTACATGACTAATTGTACTATAGGCTAGAAGACGTTTAATACGATATTGACTTAGTCCTAGTACTGTACCTACAATTAGACTAAGCATAGAACTAAGAAGAAGTAGGTTTTTAATAATTAGAAATACATCTTCACTTTGGAAAATTTGAAGTACACTATCATTAGCACTTTCATTTATATTTGCATATCCTTCAGGAAGTCCTAGGAATAGCATACAAAGGAAAGTAAAAATACTAATTTTAGGCATAGTTGTTAGCCAAATTGTTACAATAGTTGGACTACCATCATATACATCAGGAGCCCAATTATGTAGTGGAGCAGCACTAACTTTAAATAGAAGACCTAGTAGAATGAAAGTTAGACCTAGTACAATAGCTTGTACTTCAGTATTACCTGTAATACTAAATGCTTCAACTTGTAGAATATCTTGAATACTTTCAAAGCTAGTTAGTCCTGTATATGCATAAATAAATCCTGTACCTAGTAGAATTAGAGCACTACTTAGACCACCAAGTAGGAAATATTTTAGACCAGCACTAGTAGCATTTTCGCTATCTCGGTATAGTGTAGTAAGAATATATACAGCAAAACTTTGAAGTTCAATACTTAGATACATACTTACTAGATCACTACTACTAATTAGCATAGTCATACCAATAGTAGCAAATAGAATCATTAGTGAATATTCACTAATACTTGGAATATTCCAATTATTACTTCGTTTAACAGGTGCCCATCCAGTTAGAATAATACTAGCAATTAGGAAAATAAAAATTTCAATACCTAGACTAATAACTTCTACATGAAATAGTCCACTGTAAATACCAACTCCGGAAGAAAGTGCTTTTATATAAAGCACATTTATACTTAGTAGAGCGGAGTAAATAAGAACAAGACTTGTAATTCGATTAAATAGACTGGGTGTAATACGGTTGGAAAATAGCGGTACAGTAATAATAAATGAGATTAGTCCAATGCTCAGCATTTTTACTTTAGTTAAAGAGTTATATAAATACAAGTATTCGGAATCGAACCGAAACGGTGTAATTGGAAGTTACAAATTCTACCATTAAATTATACTTGCTTTTTTGCCTTTTCAAAGTTAACTTTGAAAAATCAGAACTTTTCTAGAAATTCAGCAACTTGAAGGACTCGAACCCTCAATCCTCTAATCCGAAGTTAGATGCCTTGACCAATTAGGCTAAAGTTGCATGCTCTTTAGCCTAAAGTTGAAGAACTACAGACTATATTTACTTGAAACATCTTATTAAAAACCCTTTCTAATAAATTTATAAAACGGCAAAGCGAAAACTATTCTACAAATAGGCTTCGCCTGTCCTATTCGGGCATTGTAAGTAGTGGGACTTGAACCCACATAGTATAAACTACTGTATCCTAAATACAGCTTGGCTACCAATTTCAACATACTTACATAAATTTTAATTTAACTAAAGAAAAACTACTACCCTTCTAAGTGCCCTTTCAAATGCCTGTCCAAATGGCCGAAGGCCTGGCGAGGCTGACGGGGGCAGAACAAAGACATTCTGACTTTTCTGGCCTTCGCAACTTGTTTTGAAAATTGTAGAAGGAATCTAGTGTTAAAAGTACAATGTATACATCTACTTATAAACGAGATTAAACAAGAGCAGTTGGAATTGAACCAACACAAATGATTTTGGAGATCATGATACTACCATTATACTATACTCTTCCGGCCTTCTTCAATTAGAGTCAAGAGGGAATCGAACCCTATTGAAAGAAGTTGCAGTTCTACAGTAGAAGCCATCTACATCTTAACTCTGTTTTTAAACTTAGTAAAGTATTCCAAACTATTACTCTTACTTATAAACTTTGAAAAGCCCTTTCCCTTCATTTTTATATTAAAGTAGAAAATATCTACTTTATTTCTTTATCTGGCCTTCGGTCGGCCTTCGGGACTTGTACAATTATTCCTTGCGAAGCGGGTATTTATTTGTGCATAAAGAAATATTCTTGGCTTTTAAATTACTAATTTTTTGGTTTCAAATTGAGCTCTTATAAGTTGTAGTATTTGAGCTACATATTTATATGTATATAAATATTGATATTGTTTCTGTCCTGCCCCTGCTGATCGCCGAAGGCGGGCCAGGCAGGACCTCATTATATTTTGCATAGTTTACGGTCTTCGTAAATAAAATGCAAGGTGTTTAACTTAAGGCCAAAAAGCCAGAAACAGTTTTTTATGACTTACCTCTTTGGCCTACTAATTCTATAGAAAAAGTAATTTTACAACTAACAGTGTTCGCAAGGCCTGTGCAAGGCCTTCGCAATTTGTAAGTCTATGAACTTTTATTTAGTAACTATGAAAAATCTTTCTTTTTATAGAGGGCCGAAGACATTTATATCATAATAAAAAACTAATTTATTATTATTAAAATGCCACAATCACTACCATTTTACTTTGTAAATCAAGCATCATTTACATTTCTTTTCGTGTTTGTAACTATTTACGTTATGTCACGATTTATCCTACCTGCATTTGTAGAACTATTTGTAGTACGAATGTACATTACACGACTACTGCCCGGAGGGCATGCTAGCACACAAACTAACCAAAAAGGTTAATTATTATACTATTGCTTTCCACTTTAAATATACCTTTTTATAAATTTATTTTTAAGGATTATTACTTGTTTGAACACAAGGTGGATTTATCTATCAAGAAACTATGACAATTTATAAAGAAACCAATGAACACATTTATTCTTTCACCTCTTGAACAATTTGAAGTTCAAAGCCTAATTGGTATGAATTTCCCAATTCTAGGTTATATTCATCTTAGTCTAACAAATCTAGGACTATATACAATTATTACAACTATTCTAGTACTAAGTATTCATTTCGTTAGTCTAAGCAATAAACAAATTGTACCTAGCCGATGGACAATTTCTCTAGAAAGTAGTTTTCAAAGTCTACATGGACTAGTAAAAGCTCAAATCGGTAAAGCAAATGAAATGTATCTACCATTCATTTACAGTATTTTCTTCTTCCTGCTAATTGCTAATCTAAACGGTAACATTCCTTATGGATTTACTATTACAACATCACTAGTAGTAAGTATGGGACTTAGTGTATGTATTTTCCTAGGAGTAACAATTCTAGGACTAAAAGAACACCGAATTCACTTCTTTTCATTTTTCGTACCTAGTGGTACACCACTAGTACTAGTACCTCTGCTAGTACCTATTGAACTAATTAGTTATGTTAGTCGAGCATTCTCTCTTGGAATTCGGCTATTTGCTAATATGACAGCTGGTCACGTACTTATGAAAATTCTAAGTGGATTCCTATGGCCTATGTTTACAGGAGGTATTGTAATTGCACTAGTAACACTAATTCCATTTGCAATTTTCCTAGGAATTGTTGGTCTAGAACTAGCAGTAAGTTTCATTCAAGCTTATGTATTTACTATTCTAACAGCTAGTTATCTTAAAGATGCTATTGATCTACATTAATAGTAAACTATATAAAACAGTACTTCTTATTTCCATTTTTACTGTTTTATATGTTTTATTTTATATATACCTTATATAATAAAGTAATAAAACCTAACTATATCTAGAGAATAGACGTAATTAGTGGACAAAGCTCATATCTTCATTTTATAAGAAAAGTATTTTTATTTTATAAATGGAATTACTAAGCTAATATTAGTTCAATAAGGGCAACAGGCCACAAGCTTTTAATTATTAATCTTTAAAATAGAGAGTTTAGTTGAGTGGTTTAACGCCGTCTTTACACGACGGATACAGGGGTTCGATTCCTCTAACTCTTATGGCTGTTAAAATAGAAGGGCTTTCGATCTAGACGAAGGCTAATGCAGTTTATTAGAAATTTCTAGGTTTTATCTTTATATGTTTCTAATTATTTTATAAAATCTATAGAAGGCTTCTATAAATTTCTTTGTAGTAATACTTTTAAAAGACAAATAAATTTAATTAACTATTTATTTTATGAATAGTAATTAAGTTTACGGTTTTTTAAATAAGAACTATTTATTAAATTAATTTTGCAAATTCTTAAATCACTTTGTATTTGGCCTTTCCAAGCAAATACAATTTATAACGATGCACCACAACCATGGCAAATTAGCTTCCAAGATGGTGCATCACCTACACAAGAAGGAATTACAGAACTACATGATACTATTTTCTTTTATCTAATTGTAATTTGTTTTGGTGTACTATTTGTACTGGGAAGTACAATTGTTAATTTCCATAGTAATAAAAATGAAATTGTATATAAATATGCAAATCATGGAACTCTAATTGAGCTAATTTGGACAATTACACCAGCACTAGTACTAATTGCTATTGCTTTCCCAAGTTTTAAACTACTATACCTTATGGATGAAGTTATTAGTCCAAGTATGACTATTAAAGCAGTAGGTCATCAATGGTACTGGTCATATGAATATAGTGATTTCATTAATGAAGATGGTGAAAGTATTGAATTTGATAGTTATATGGTACCAGAAACAGATCTAGAAGATGGAATGCTACGACTACTTGATGTAGATAACCGAGTAGTAGTACCAGTAGATACACATATTCGATTTATTGTTACAGGACAAGATGTAATTCATGATTTTGCTGTACCTAGTCTAGGTCTAAAAGTAGATGCTTGTCCAGGACGTCTAAACCAAAGTAGTGTTCTAATTGAACGAGAAGGAGTTTACTATGGTCAATGTAGTGAAATTTGTGGAGTATACCACGGTTTCATGCCTATTGCTGTAGAAGCAGTAAGTCCTGAAAAATATCTAGCATGGATTGATAGCGTAGCTTAATTTTCTTTAAATAATGAACACACTATTTAATTTTCTAGAAATTCTTATTGTACTAGTACCAACACTTCTAAGTGTTGCATTTATGACTATTATTGAACGAAAAGTAATGGCAAGTATGCAACGACGAATTGGGCCGAATGTAGTAGGATATTATGGTGTTCTACAACCATTCGCCGATGCCCTTAAACTAGTAGTAAAAGAACAAATTATTCCTAATCAAGCTCAAAAAAGTCTATTTTTTCTAGCACCTATAATTAGTCTAATTTTTAGTCTACTAGGTTGGGCTGTAATTCCTTTTGGTAAAGGTCTTTCACTAAGTGATTTCTCACTAGGAATTCTTTATTCACTAGCAATTAGTAGTATTGGAGTATACGGTATTCTATTTGCGGGATGGTCTGCAAATAGTAAGTATGCATTTCTAGGTAGTCTACGAAGTACTGCTCAAATGATTAGTTATGAACTAATTTATAGTGCAGCAGTACTATGTGTAATTATTCTATGTGGAACATTTAATATTACAAACATTATTGAAAGTCAACAAGCAGTTTGGTATATTGTACCACTTCTACCTATGTTTATTATGTTCTTTATTAGTACTCTAGCGGAAACTAATCGTACACCTTTCGATCTAGTTGAAGCTGAAAGTGAACTAGTAGCAGGATTTATGACAGAACATAGTGGTATGATTTTTGTATTCTTCTTTCTAGCAGAATATTGTAGTATTGTACTAATAAGTACTTTTAGTGCTATTCTATTTCTAGGAGGTTACCACATGCCTATAATTTTTAATAATGATAGTTTCATTAATCTACAAAGTATTGTACTAGCAATTAAAGCACTAATTTTCATGTTTATTTTTGTATGGATTCGAGCAACTCTACCTCGTCTTCGATATGATCAACTGATGGTATTTTGTTGGACTGGTATGCTACCTATAGCAATTGCCTTTCTAATTATTGTACCTAGTATTCTAATTGCCTTTGATTGTAGTCCTTTATTTTATATTTTAAAAAGATATATACCTTATATGTAATATATATATATGTCTTTTTACAGAAAATGATTTTTATTAGTAACTTCTTTGCCTGCAAGTAAGTAAAAAGATATATAAAAGTAATTGAAAAAGTCCTTATAAGTAATAATATAGTATAGAATGATTATTTATTTAAAAATAAATATAATAAATAATCCATTAAGGAAAAACATTTCCAAAGTTATAAATTTTATGGTTTAAAAAAGAAACCGGAATTTATAATAACAATTAAGTATTTAATCTTGGTACAGTTTGAACGTTGTCTGGTAGTTTTACTCATGCAAGTTCTTTTAAAATTTATTTTATTTGAGCAAAAGGCGAGGATAGTTTAGTTTTTACCTTTTTATAGTATTATTGTAAATAGATTAAACTAAATTTCTAGCAGGTATTAGAGAAAATATGGGTTTTACCGTATTTTCTACTAGCCATACGGAAAGGAAAGAGCGAAAGCTTCAATTCCCGCAATCGGTTTGAGAATGACCGGTCGTGTTCTTGAAACATGCAGCAGAGGAGAATCTTGGGCAATGCTCGAAAGAGTGACCCAGCTAACCAGAACTCAGGTCATTATGACCGAGTGTTGTAAGGGAGGATAATGACGTTACCTTACTAATAGTCCAATCTAAGTCTCGTGCCAGCAGAAGCGGTTACACGAACTGGGCGAACGTTAAATGGTTTGAATGGGTATTAAGGATCCGTAGGCGGTGATAATAAAGTCACTAGAATCTAATAGAGGTTAGCGGAATGCTATATGTAGGGCTGATATTCTTTGATATTTAGTGGAACACTAAGGGCGAAGGCAGTTAACCAGCTAAAGATTGACGTTGAGGGATGAAAGTTTGGGTAGCAAAAAGGATTAGATACCCTCGTAGTCCAAACCGTAAACGATTTACACTATATATTTGGCATAGTCAGATAAGTAGCAAATGTGTTTAGTGTAACACCTTGTAAGTACTGTTTCAGGGCAGAAAGCAAAAAGATTAGACCATCTTAAAAACCCGGAGTGGAGCATGTTGTTTAATACGATGATCCGCGTAAAATCTTACCTCTCCTTGAATTTAATCTACTAGATATTTTATATCTTTCATTAGATTAAACAGGTGTTGCATGGCTGTCGGCAGTTCGTGTCGTGAGATGTTTGGTTTGATCCGCTAACGAACGCAATCCTTGTAAGAGAACTTCTCTTAATGATCTTCAAAAAGGGGATCACATAGGAATACGACAAGCCTTCATGACCCTTATGGAGTATGGGCTACAGACGTGCTACATATTTCTAACAAACTGATGCAATATTGTAAAGTGGAGCAACTCAGTAAAATAAGAACATATAGGATTATAGTCTGAAATTCGACTATATAAAACAGGAATTCCGAGTAATCGTTGAACAGTATGCAACGGTGAATCAATATATTTTTGAGGTACTAATAGTCTATCAAATGTCGGTCGTAGAAGTGCTACGTATAATAGTTAACTTTGGCCTCCGGCCCGAAGTTAACTACTTAGATTAGTAAGTCTATTGCTGAGGTTAAGTTATAGCAAAGTAGCCGTAAGTGAACTTGTGGCTGATAGATGTATATCACTAACTTATTTTATCTATATAAATACCTTATAATAGTATTATTAACATTAATAATGCTTAGCTCACATTATCCTTAACAAAGAATACATTTATAAAAGATAAGGCTTTCGTAACAATATTAGTAAAATCGTATAAGTATTAAGTGTAAATCTCTGGCCTTTGCAAGGCCTATACAAATTGTAAAGGGAATCTAGCATAATAGGTTAATGTCCTAAATTGTCAATTTAGTTTATGCCAGTTCGAGCCTGGTGGTTCTCGTTATTTCTTACTACTCTAACTAAACAAATTTCTTTTACTTTCTTACTTAGAAAGTATTTCTATTTATTTCTAGAAAAAGACTTACTAAATTTCAAGACTATTAATCTAATAAAACTAATTAGAAAAGTAATTTTACTTGTGATTTTATAAATAAAAAGTTTAAGGGCTTTAGGCCACTCTTTTTATGAAGGATTTTCTATGCCTCTATAGAAAAATAAATTTTATATTATTAAAAAATGGGCTCCGTCCCGGAAAATTACACAATTTACTAAATTTTAAATAGTTTAATTATGAATCTAAGTATTGTTCTATTTGTAATTGGTATTCTAGGATTTGTTCTTAATCGTAAAAATATTATTCTAATGCTAATTAGTATCGAAATAATGCTTCTTGCAGTGACACTACTAATTCTTACTAGTAGTTATAATTTCGATGATATTCTAGGACAAACATATAGTATTTATATTATTGCTATTGCCGGAGCTGAAAGTGCTATTGGACTAGGTATTCTTGTTGCTTACTACCGACTACGAGGAAATATTAGTCTAAATAAATAATGTTTCTAACTATTATTTTTCTACCTCTTCTAGGTAGTATTGTTGGAGGTCTACTAGGACGTAAAGTAGGAGTAACAGGTGCTACACTAATTACTACTCTAAGCCTTGGAACTAGTACAATTCTAGCACTAATTGCATTTTATGAAGTTGGACTTTGTCAAAGTCCAGTTACTATTCAACTAGGAAGTTGGATTAGTAGTGAACTAATGAATGTAGAATGGACATTTATGTTTGATAGTCTAACTGTTAGTATGCTACTAGCTGTTCTAATTGTTAGTAGTCTAGTACACGTATTCTCAATGGATTATATGAGTGCTGATCCTCATAACCAACGATTCTTTTCTTATCTTAGTATGTTTACTTTCTTCATGCTAATTCTAGTTACTGGTGATAACTATCTAATTATGTTTGTAGGATGGGAAGGTATTGGAATTAGTAGTTATCTACTAATTAACTTCTGGTTTACACGAATTCAAGCAAACAAAAGTGCTATTAAAGCGCTAACAGTAAACCGAGTAGGAGATATGTTCCTAAGTATTGCATTCTTTGCCATTTTCCTAACTTTTGGACAAGTAGATTATGCTGTTGTATTCAGTCTAAGTCCATTTATTAACGAAGAAGTAATTACTATTATTGGACTACTACTTCTACTAGCTGCTATGGGGAAAAGTGCACAATTTGGTCTTCATACATGGCTACCTGATGCGATGGAAGGTTGGGTGTTTTTTGGCGCAATAATTACTATTCTATTTATTTTTGATAGTTCTAATGAAACTCATTCAGAAATGCTATGTATGTCCTGTGTACTTACCAATAAACAAGTTATAGGAAGTATTACCGGCTGTATGCTTGGAGATGGTCATCTTCGTAAGAACAATACAATGAAAAGCAATGCACGCTACAGTATAACTATGAAATATACTATGAAAAATTATCTAGAGCTTCTGCAAAATACAGTTTTTCATAGTTTTAATCCAAGTAAACTTTATGCATATCCTAATCTTCTTCTACCTCAACATTCTGGAAAATCTATTGAACAATTTCACTTTTCTACGAAAACCAGTCCATTTCTTACAGAACTCCATAATAGTTGGTATGCTTGAAATGAAGAAAAAGGTAAATTCCGTAAAATTATTCCTGTTAATATTAAAACTGTTTTTACTGTTGAAAGTCTTGTTCATTGGATTATTCAAGATGCTTACTATGATAACTATGGTCGAACAAAAACCCTTATTTTTTGTACTGAATCTTTTACAAAAGATGAGTGTGTAACTCTTCAAGAAGTTCTTCTAATGTACAACCTACAAAGTACACTAAAAGTGCGGAATACACAACTAAATACTTTTCGTATTCGACTAAGTAAAACTAGCATGACCGCACTAATAAATCTAGTACTAGATAAAATTCCACATGAATTTCATTATAAACTAGGAATTAACACTAACTTACCTGGGCCTTCCTTAAACTTTACTATATGCTAGAACCCCCTGTAATAACGATTTATATAATAATCGTTATTCTGGGCAATTAGCAGGAAACGAATTATTTTATTTATAAAAGCTTTTAAAATAAGGAGGTCCTCAGAGACTAAACGTAAAGCTATTCTTAGCTTTTAATGCTAAATGAATAGAATATATAGTCCGATCCACAGTGAAAATTGTGGCTATATTACTAAAGCGCCAAATAGTAGTATAGCTAATAAAGAGAAATTTTATTTATTAGTAACATTTTAGCCAACTCCAGTTAGTGCCCTAATTCATGCTGCTACTCTAGTTACAGCAGGAGTTTATCTAATGCTACGATCAAGTCCAATTCTTGAATATGCTAGTACTACACTAATTACAATTACATTTGTAGGTGCTATTACAGCATTTTTTGCTAGTAGTACTGGACTACTACAAAATGATCTTAAACGAGTAATTGCCTATAGTACATGTAGTCAAATGGGTTATCTATTTATAGCTTGTGGTCTAAGTCAATATAATGCTGCACTATTCCATCTAGTAAACCATGCTTTCTTTAAAGCTCTACTATTTCTTAGTGCTGGAGCAGTACTACATGCTACTCTAGATCAACAAGATCAACGTAAACTAGGAGGTCTACTAGGGTTCCTACCATTTAGTTATACTAGTATTCTGGTAGGAAGTCTTAGTCTAATGGCTCTTCCATTCCTAACAGGATTCTATAGTAAAGATCTAATTCTTGAACTAAGTTATGGACAATATCTATTTCAAGGACAAATGGCTTACTATCTAGGTACAATTAGTGCTAGTCTAACAGCATTTTATAGTCTACGACTAATTAGCCTAACTTTCCTAACTTATCCTAATGCAAATAAAAATGTATATGCACAAGCACATGAAGCTAATACTATTGTAATGGTAGTACTAACTGTTCTAAGTCTACTAGCTATTTTCTTTGGATATCTAGCACGAGATCTATATGTTGGAGTATGTAGTGATTTTCTAAGTGAAAGTCTATTTATTCACCCAACACATATTAATATGGTTGAAGCAGAATTTGGTATGAGCACAATGATGAAACTACTACCACTATTTGCTACACTACTAGGTGCTGGTCTAGCACTATATCTATACAATATTACTCCTCTATTTACTAGTACACTAGCAGGACGTAAAGGAAGTAGTATAAATACAATTTCAACTGAACTTTATCGGTTCTTTAATGGAAAATACTATGTAGATGTAATTTATAATTATTATGTAATTTATAGTAGTCTATTCCTTGGTTACACACTAAGTAAAACACTAGATCGGGGACTAATCGAAATGGTAGGTCCTTATGGACTTAGTGTTTCACTAAGTAAAGGTAGTGAAGATATTTCAACACTAGATACAGGTAGTCTAACTAACTACGCTCTATATATTATGATTAGTGTAACTACACTACTAAGTCTACTATTTAGTAATGTACTATTTATGGGTCAAGCAAATATGTATATCAATCTAGAAGTAATTCTACTATTCTTTGCATTTATTGTAATGCTACCACGACCTAGTCTAACTAGTCGATTGGCCAAAATAAATTGTAATTTTTAGTATATAAAGCTATTTTATATATTATTTATATTTACAAATACCTTATATAATGAAATCTTGTAGGAAAGGCTCCAACATACTATTTTATAAAGTAAGGGCCTTCGCAAAGTACTTTGAGTTTATGCTTATCTTTTCGAAAATGTTATGTATTGGCATATTTCTTACTACTAATTTTCTGTTGTGTTATTATAATAATTGGTGTAAAGGCTAGGTAATTAGTATAAGGGACCTTATTAAAGAATATTCTTATTAAATTAAAAACAATGCTAACTCTTCTTCTTCTTCTTCCTCTGGTAGGTTGTTTTGTACTAATGCCTATGAATGAAGATAATCTACAAAATCAAAATAAAATAAAACAAATTGCACTATTTACTACTCTGCTAACTTTTCTAGTTAGTATTGTAATGTATAGTCAATTTGATAATAGTACAAGTACTTATCAATTTACTACAGAATTTAATCAAGTTAATTTCATGCATTTTAACTTTGGAGTAGATGGTATTTCACTGTATTTCGTACTACTAACAACTTTCGTTATACCTATTTGTATTCTTAGTAATTATGATAATATTACAAATAAAATTAAATACTTTCTAATTTCATTTCTTGTACTAGAAACACTACTAATTGCTACATTTGTAGTACTAGATATTCTACTATTTTATGTATTTTTTGAAAGTGTACTTATTCCACTTTTCCTAATTGTTGGTATTTGGGGTGGTAGTGACGCACGAATTCGTGCTAGTTTTCTACTATTTCTTTATACACTATTTGGATCACTATTTATGCTACTATCATTTCTAGTTATTTATTATAATGTAGGATCAACAGATTTCCAAGTAATTAACCTATTTGATATTAGTCTAGATACTCAAAAAATTCTATTTCTAGGTATTTTCCTAAGTATGGCAATTAAAACACCACTACTACCATTTCATATTTGGCTGCCTCGTGCACATAGTGAAGCACCACTAGGTGGTAGTGTTATTCTAGCAGGACTTATTCTAAAACTAGCTACATATGGTTATATGCGAATTCTTATTCAATTTCTACCTGATGCTTGTAATTACTATATGCCTATGGTACAAGCAATTAGTGTAATTACACTAATTTATGCTAGTCTAGCTACTCTACGACAAACAGATTTTAAAGCTCTAGTAGCTTATTCAAGTATTGGTCATATGGCCGTAGTAGTAATAGGTCTATTTAGTAATACTATGCAAGGTTTTGATGGAGCACTAATTCTTAGTGTAGCACATGGACTAGTTAGTCCAGCACTATTTATCCTTGTAGGAGGAGTACTATATGATCGATACCATACACGAATTATTCGATATTATCGAGGTATAACAGTATATATGCCTATTTTTTCAATGCTATTCTTTGTATTTACAATTTTCAATGCTGCAGTACCTCTAAGCGCTAATTGGGCTGGTGAATTCCTTTGTCTAACAGGTATTTTCCAACGAAATCCTATTATTGCTGTACTAGGTGCTAGTGGTATTGTGCTAAGTGCTTGTTATAGTATTTGGCTATATAACCGTATCGCCTTTGGACAATTTAGTCCTTATCTACGTGTAATAACTGATATTAACCGACGAGAATATATGGTGCTACTACCACTACTAATTCTAAGTGTATTCTTTGGAATTTTCCCAAATGTAATTCTAAACGATGTACATGCTAGTACAACAACACTGCTATTTTCATTAGAATAAGCCCTTATTTATTAATTTACAGATGTTTACTTAACTGTTATAAAGTAAGATATGTGAAAGCTCATGCTGGCCTTCGCAAATTGTATTCGTTTACAAATAAAAGAATGTAAAAATAAATTTTACATGTAAAAATACCTTATATGTACTTTAATACTGAATATTTTTAAAGTAAGTACCTATATTAGATTCCACAATAATTATCAAATGAGTAGAGCAAAATATATTTATAAATAGAGTGGCCTGTGCCTGGCCTTCGCCAGGCCTCCGCACATTGTAAAAAACATAGGAATTTATTTGCTTTTCTACTAACTTGCGAAGGCTCTTCTAAAGCCCAGAGGTTAATAATAATAATATAAGTACTATACCTTAACAGGGGACATCGTATAGCTTGGTTAGTACATTTCTGTTGCATAGAAATAACGCGAGTTCGAGTCTCGCTGTCTCCATGATTAATTAAAAAGGTGCCTTTATAAATTAACAGCCTCGATAGCTTAAATGGTAGAGCATAGAATTGAAGCTTCTAGGGAATTGGTTCGATTCCAGTTCGAGGCAATAAATGCCAATTTTAATCTAATAGCCTGTGCAACTAATCCAGGTTCTTGGTATTTTACTATTATATGCAGAGATTCTATATGTGGTGATAGAGGTGCTCTGTAAAAGCATTGGCTCTGGCCGAAGCAGGTTCGACTCCTGCCTCTGCAATTAATAATTAAAATTGTCACTTTTTCATATAAAAAAGTAGGCCGGTCTGTGCAAATTGTCCGGTCCTTACAGTTTAACAAAATAACTTCTTTGCACAGGCCAATATATACAAGAAATATTCTTTCTTGTTTGTAAAACAATAAGTTTATTCAGACGTGAAGAGATTCGAACTCTTGACTCCGTAAGGAGTTTCTACTTTCAAGGTAGATGCTTTAGACCACTCAGCCACGCGTCCTTATTTAGAAAGTTATTTATATACAATATACTTTATAAAATAAGATAAAGTACATAGAAAGTATAGAGCTTCTATGTTTTTCGGGCACTTATATAAAATATAAGTAAATAAACAACTGTTATACTACACTTATAACTTTTATGGAAGAAAAGACTACTGGCTTTCGGCCCTTGTACAAATAATTTTCTCGTATCTTACTACAGAAAATGGATGGTTTTACACCAATACTATTAAGCTATTTAAAGACAATTGTCTTTAAATTTTCCTAGCCTGACTTTTTCATTGAAGAAGTAGGCCTTTATTAAAAAATTAAATTATCTATTTCTATTCTATAAAGGACGAAGCCCGTCCGGCTTCCGGCCCTTGGATTTGCAGAA